TTAATTTCCATCTCTGCGACCAGTACCGATTTGATTGACGGGAGAGATACATATGTGAATTAGTACAATTATTGTTAGCATCAGGTTCAGAATTGCGTGGGATACCATACTGTATTGGGTCTGGCTTTTTCTTTTTCGATTACTCCCGATCTGTGGAATAGTGTAGAGTCCTGTATGTTTCCAGGGAGTACATACATGAATGGCATTTTTACGATATAAATTTAATTGAATTGAATATAGTTACTGTGATAGAATACTTTTCTTTTAATCTTAAAAGAAAATTCTTTTCTGGCCCAATTTTGTGTAACCTCAATTTTTAATTTCACTAATTGACAATAATCTATCTCATTCAAATTTCACATTGAGCTTTTGATATATGCGTCCCGTTACTAATCCAAGTAAAGGGGATATTTTAAAAATAAAGATCAAACAAGGATCGCTTTTTTATTAGTGAGGCCCCCCCTTTTTTTTTAGGGGTTTTTCCTTGAAATAACAAACTTTTAAATATATAAATATATCAAAAAAGAGTTAATTTGATGGAATATTAGATTTTTTTATACCGGAACTTGTAATCGTCTTTATCATACTTCTTTTGTTTTCCAAGACAAAGTAGATCATTAAAAAAAGGAGTTTAGAATTCCTTTTTTTCATTTAGCTTCTATTGTTTGTTGGGGTTTGTTTAGAACAAATGTTAAGTGAAAGGGTGGTTGGATGATACTTCATCAGATGATTGTACAAAGAGGGCAGTAGGTTATAGAAAAGAAAGAATGTAAAAGAATGATAAATAAAAAAAGGAATTTTTGATTGGATCAGGAATCCGTTTTTGAGTTCGGTATGGAAAACGGATTTTCCTATGTTATACTATTTAATTCTTGATGATGAGGCAATTTGTCAGATATTGGTATTCATGATATTGATCCGATTCGATATCATCGAGATGTAATTCATTCCATTGAATTTACGAAAGATTTATTATCTCTATGGGATTAACTCCCGAGTTATTGCGAATTAAAAAAAAATTAAACAATGATATTATGGAAGTAAATATTCTCGCATTTATTGCTACTGCACTGTTTATTCTAGTTCCTACCGCTTTTTTACTTATAATATACGTAAAAACGGTCAGCCAAGGCGATTAATTTGAATTAAACTTTACCTTTTTTGTTCTTATCAATAATTGAAGAGAAGAAAAGGATTCAAATTTCGCGTCTTAAATGAAATGGGCAGACTAAAATCAGCCGTATTCTATGAGATACGATAGTATGGTAGAAAGATTCAGATCTTTCTTTCTACCATACTATCTAGTATTGTAGTATATATTGTACTATATAAAGTAGTATTGTAATTGTAATACAAGTTAATTTAATATGGATCAATCTACGATAGTATCGTGATATTCCTTTCCTATCTATATGGAAATAATATACATAGTGATAATGTATTATATTGTATTGTCCCAATTCTATTTCTTTGCTTTATCCATTTGTATTTAATTTGTGTTGATTTCAATTAATTTCAAATAATCGAAAGTGACTCTTACAATTATAATTCAATTATAATTCGTAGATTTCTGATTATTTTGAATATGAATCCCGATCGAAAGAATCAATGACTTCTTCTTTTCTTCGATGGGTATAATAAAATAAAATCAAGTAATCCTTTTGTGAGCATTCCGACGAAGAAGTCATTGATTGAGCAGTTGACAAATGATTCATGGGAACTTCTTCGGATTTCGAAAAGGATTACTAAACCTCGTCAATTTTTAACGTTTGAACCATGATATGAGATATGAAATGGGTTCAATAAAACAAGCACAACATAAATAAAATTTCTAAAAAAAAAATAAGAAAACTAAAACAAGCGGTAAGTGCGCAATATGTGACTCGCCCAAGACAGTATTTTAGTATGTGCAGTATCTCGTTGGACAACTACTATGTCTATGTTGTTTCCCATAAAAACGGGCATACACGTAATGTAATAACAGAACTGTTTTCTCTTTGAACAGTAAAGAGGTAAACAAAACAAAAAAAGTAAAAAAAAAAAGGTTCCGTTCTTACCTACGGTCCATATCTAACTTTGGTAAGAGTCGGTTCAGCGAAATAGAAAATTTATGAAGAATTCCGTAGGAAAAAAATTTCCTACCATTTGTATTCCTTTTACGTTTTTTTTTTTTACTTTCAAAATTCGAACGCGGGAATAATTGAAAAATTTCTTTGATTGAAAGAGCATTCTTCCTATATATTTTATTTTTTATTCATAGAATATATTACTCCACTAAAATACAAGAGAATTTCGAAACGAAGATATTTTAAATTTAAAAATTGAAATAGTGAAATTAAAAATAAAAAAAGCTTTACCGAACGATCTATCAAAAAAATTGCTACAGTTTAATTCCTAAACTCAATTTGTAGTACTTCTAGAGTCCACTTCTTCCCCATACTACTAGTGAAAGGGAAAAGGTAAAGACTACCATTAAAGCAGCCCATGCGAGATTTACTAT